TCTTTTCTCCTACCTTCAAAAAAAAAAAAGGGCATGTCCACTGTTTAATGTCCACTGTTTTTAGTTATTATAATTTTCTGAAAGGTAACTATCCCGCTTTCATATAAAAATTTATATAGAATCTTTGAAAAAGACTTTTTTTCATACTTCATAAAAAAGAAAAAGACTTACTGTCTTTAGGATCTGATGCTACACCGCTGCTCAATACCTTAGGTGATCCACTCTATTACATAAGTAGATTCCGAAGATTTATCTCATATTATGATATAAATAAACAGCTCTTGTTGTATCGGTCCAAAACCTTTCCAATTGATCTTTACGGTGCTTCCTCTATCAATTAAATCTTTTTTTATCCATAGAAAGAAAGTATTTAGGCATATCCAGTCTTCACTTCATATTTAATCTATGAAGTTTATTTATTTGCTACAGCTGATAAATAATCGTTTTGTACGATGCTTATGTAGAAAGGCCTCTTTTGTGTTTCTAGTATTTAATTGACTAGCTGTTCGTTATTTTTTTCTATAGTGGAGATAGTCGCACGTAATGACAGATCACAGCCATATTATTAAAAGCTTGTGGTAAAAAGGGGTTTCGTTCTAATGCGCGAAAATAATATTCTAAAGCTTTGGTATGTTCCCCATTACTTGTGTGGATAAGGCCTATATTATAGAGTATATAACTTCGATCATAGGGGTCAATTTCTAGGCGCATAGCTTCATAATAATTCTGTAATGCTTCCGCATAATTTCCTTCAGATTGAGCCGACATCCGTTACGGTCGTCATTCGCTTTAACGAACTCTCCGTTTCAGAACCGTATGTGAGATTTTCATCTCATACGGCTCCTCCTTTAGGTGCATAATGAAAATAATATATGGAAAAATTTGATGTCATTATGAACTAAGCGGGGCTAATGTTTTTACAAGAAATCCCTAGCCAACCTTCTTCCAAAAGATCTTTTCTTACTACCAAGTGGGTTCATGCTAGATAAAAATAAAAAAAGTAAACTCTAAAAATTTCTTTGTTCTCAACGCCCCTAAATTTCCAGGAATTAGCTACTTCAACAGTCTTCAATGGTTATACGGGTATCCAAAGTACGAACGAGATGGATGTTTATTGTTCCAACCATTTTAATTAGTCCCAATCCCAAAGAAGAAGAAAGAAAAGGAATCACTTTGAAGAAGGTTTTCGTGTTGTTAATTTCTCGGCGTAGTGCTTCTTCCCCTATGCCTCCTATTGGTATATTGTATTAATTATTAGTGTAGTAGGATTGATCTGTAACACGGGAACCATAGGTAAAAACCTTTTGCTCAATACTAGAATTCACAATTGAAGCATCTAAGGCTACATTAATCGTGGATACATGACAGAAGGGATTGCTTTTTTTATATTATAAACTTCACCTTCAAAAGCGTAGATTTTTTTCAATACTCGTTTTTCTTTCTATTCCAAATTGGCGAGAAAAAAAATGATAATCAAATCGCACCATCTCTGTAATAAGTAAATGCCTCCTTTTCTCCGGAAGTTGTCGGAATGACTCTTAATAAGATATCGGCTACAATTGTAAAGGTTTTATCAATAAAATTTCCATTTATACGCGATCTTGGCATAGGTAGTAATCCATTCTATAACTCTTTTTATTTCCTTTACCTTTTCTTTTGTGAAAAAATTTTCTCACAAACAAAGGATATAGTACGAACTAACATAAAAGCGGACTCATAAAAAAAAAAAAAAACTTTATATCTACTTACAATTTTTTCCGGTCAAAAAAGGTATCTATTAACCATAATCTAAAAAACGATGAATAACTCGCTATTCACCCAGGTACTCAGTCATAATCCTGGTGTCGGAGAGATGGCCGAGTGGTTGAAGGCGTAACATTGGAACTGTTATGTAGGCTTTTGTTTACCGAGGGTTCGAATCCCTCTCTTTCCGTACTTTCAACTAATTCACCAATCTTACGTAATTGACCACAATCTATCAAAAAAAAAAAAAAAAAAAAGAATATATATATAATCTACCTTGTTTTTATTTTTAAATAGATTCTCTATTCCTAATTTCTTTGATATGGAATATTCTGGGAAGAGCAAACAAGGGATCAAAATCTCCCTACCAATCTATGATACCTGAATAGGAAAAAGATTTCCCGACAAAATCCCTTACCTAGTGCCTTTTTATTTTTAATCAAAAAGGAGGGCGAAGGGGAGTTGTCCGAACTCTTGTTTTTAGTTCTTTTTGTTTTTTTTTTACTTAAGTTAGGTTTATTAAGTCTGTCGAGAGTAATATTCTACGACAAGCAATTCATTTATTTTCAAACCGACGCATTTCCTATCTATTATTTGATTGACTAACCCCTCATATTGGAATGTGTGAAGAGTCAGATGGTTTGGCAATCCCTCGGGGGCAGATGAATCAAGAAGATTTTTAACCAAAGTTCTAGAGTTTTGTTCATCCTTCACTGTAATAATATCTCTGGGTTTGCAGCGATAACTTGGTATATCAACTATATGACCATTAACTAAAATATGTCCATGGTTAACTAATTGGCGTGCTTGAGGAATAGTCAAAGCCATACCCAACCGAAAAAGGATGTTATCCAAACGCATTTCAAGTAATTGTAGTAAAACTTGACCTGTTGACCCCTTGGCTTTTCCGGCGATACGAACATATTTAAGTAATTGACGTTCGGTAAGACCATAATGAAAACGCAATTTTTGTTTTTCTTCTAAACGAATACGATATTGAGATTTTTTTCCGGAGCGCGATTGGTTTCTAAGATCGCTTCCTGCCCTCGGCCTTTTACTAGTTAGTCCCGGTAAAGCCCCCAGACGGCGTATTTTTTTAAAACGAGGCCCTCGGTAACGTGACATAAATACTCCTTTTTTTATTGAAATTGTACAAAACTAAACAAAATTAAAACTGAACTAAATGATAATGATAAATGACGTGAAATCGACTCCAATAAACTATTGGAATACAAAGAGTAAGAAGATATATTCTCTCAATATATAGATTTTTTTGTATTGTATATACAATATATATAAATAAAATAAATCATAAAAATTTTCCTTTATTTTCTTTATTTATTTTGCAAAGATCTAATCCTTTTACCCAATATATATATTCCTATATTGAAGTTTATACTCCATAATATAAATGTAGTGGTAACTCTGGGAAAAGGGGGTGAAATAAGTCTTTTCAATCTTCTTTGATTTTGAAAGTACATTAAAAATCATGTAAAAAAAACGAAAAAAAAATGTAAAAGCCGGCTATCGGAGTCGAACCGATGACCATCGCATTACAAATGCGATGCTCTAACCTCTGAGCTAAGCGGGCTCAAATAAAATAGCGCGTGCATACAAATTCACTAAACTACTATATCATATCAATTAACTATTCTATTCATATTTTTCCTTATCTATTTAGAATTAATTAATCATATTCTATATATTATAGAACAAAATATAGCTCAAATAAATAGTGACTATCATTTTAAATAAATAAAACATAACCTTAATTAATACAATATAGCAATATATCGACTTTATAATTTTGATTTCATTAGTTTATAAATAAGAAAATCTTAATTAGATCAGAAATCTTTTTTTTTTTTTAGTTAAATGATATCTGATTTAAAATTATTGTTTTTTGGTTCTAACCTCATGCTATTATTATTTTTTTAGACTTTTTTTTCTAATAATTATAGAATTATTCGAATTAATATTCGAAATGAATATTCGAATAGAATTTTTTAGAATTATTAGAATTTAAAATCTACGAAGTAGACTTATAATATTTTTCCGCTGCGCATTGTAGAATTCTAAGTTTCAACAATAATCATAAATTTATTTTCATGGAAGTAAAAAAAAAAAAAAAAAAAAGAATCGACCGTTCGACTATTTTTTTTTAAGACAAAGATGAGAAAAGGAATAACATATATATATGTTATATAATATATAACCATATTGAATTGCAAATACAAAAATGATAGAATCTTAGTTGATTAGACTAAATCAATATGTATTGGGCTAAAAAAAAAAAAAAAAAGAAAGAAGATATCAAAGAAATAAAAAAAGTATCTATATGTAATGAATTCCAAAGTTTCGGCATAAGAAAAAGCGGAAAGACATAAAAATGAGATCCTAATCTCAAAGCAAAAAGGGGGATATGGCGGAATCGGTAGACGCTACGGACTTAATTGGATTGAGCCTTGGTATGGAAACCTACTAAGTGATAACTTTCAAATTCAGAGAAACCCTGGAATTAACAATGGGCAATCCTGAGCCAAATCCTGGTTTACGCGAACAAACCAGAGTTTAGAAAGCGAAAAAAAAAGGGATAGGTGCAGAGACTCAATGGAAGCTGTTCTAACAAATGGAGTTCACTACCTTGTGTTGATAAAGGAATCCTTCGATCCAAACTAAAAAAAAAAAAGGATGAAGGATAAAAACCTATTTTATCTAAATATTAGGTAACACAAAACGATCTCAAAAATGACGACCTGAATCTCGAGTTCTATTTTTTTTTATAAAAAAAAATAGAAATGTTGTGAATCTATTCGAAGTTTAAGAAAAAATCGAATATTCATTGATCAAATGATTCACTTCATAGTCTGATAGATCCTTGGTGGAACTTATTAATTGGACGAGAATAAAGATAGAGTCCCATTCTACATGTCAATACTGACAACAATGAAATTTAGAGTAAGATGAAAATCCGTTGACTTTTAAAATCGTGAGGGTTCAAGTCCCTCTATCCCCAAGTCTACTCCCCCAAAAAGTATGTTTGACGCCTTACCTTTTTTTAGTTATTCAAGAATTCATTATCTTTTTTCAGTCATCCTACGCTTTTACAAACTAAAATTTCTTTTCTTATTATAGACAAGTCTTGTGGCATATATCATACACGTACAAATGAGAAAAAAAAAATATCGATTTGAATGATTTAGAATCTATATAATTTTTAATTTTAAAACTTAGAAAGTATTCTTTTCGAAGATCCA